ATCAGTATCATTATTGGGTTTATACCAATGAGCAAAAAAAGTACAACTTGAACAATGAATTAATAAGTCGAACAAAAGCTCTAGAAAAAGAAAAGGGATTTCTTGCTCTAGATATGCTCGAAAAAAGGACCAGATTATGCAATGATGAAAACGAACAAAAATACTTGCCCAAAACGTATGACCCCTTTTTGAGGGGACCATATCGTGGAACAATAAAAAAATTCTATTCACATATGATCATGAATGATTTAATCACTTCTACAGATACGGAGGATTCCATAGAAATCAATTGGATAAATAAGATTTATGGGCTACTTCCTAATAATTCTAATTATTCCAGAAAATTTGAACATCAAAAGAATCCGCCTGATAGAGAATCATTACTGAATTATATTGGTAATTCCTTAACCTCAATCAAAGAATTTCCTTTTGAGCCTGCACCCATTTTGCATTTTAAAAAATATTCTTTATTGAGAGAGCAAACAAGAATTGATTTAGAAAATCAAGCAAAAGCTTTAAAATGGGTATTCGATGTAATTACAACTGATCCAAACGATCAAACAATAATTAGAAATAAATCTATTGGAATAGAAGAAATCCGTAAAAGGGTTCCTCGGTGGTCATACAAATTAACTGATGATTTAGAAGAACAGGAGGAAGAAAAGGAAGAAGAATCTAAGGAAGATCATGAAATTCGTTCAAGAAAAGCCAAACGCGTAGTAATTTATACTGATAACAATCAGAATACCAACCCTATTACAACTACAAATAATACTAATAATAGTGATCAAGCAGAAGAGGTGGCTTTGATACGTTACTCACAACAATCGGATTTTCGTCGGGATATAATCAAAGGATCCATGCGTGCTCAAAGACGTAAAACGGTTATTTGGGAAATGTTTCAAGCAAATGTGCATTCTCCGCTTTTTTTGGATCGAATAGACAAAACATTTTTTTTTTCTTCTTTTTATATCTCTGAAATGATGAATCTCATTTTTAGGAATTCGGTGGGGAGAGAACCAGAATTGAAAATTTCACATTTTGATTTTGAGGAGGAAGAGACAAGGGAAAAAGAGAAAAAAAACGAAGAAAAAAAAGAGGAAAATGAACGTATAGTAATATCAGAAACTTGGGATAGCATTATATTTGCTCAAGCAATAAGAGGTTTGATGTTAGTAACCCAATCTTTTCTTAGAAAATACATTGTATTGCCTTCATTGATAATTGCTAAAAATATTGGCCGTATGTTATTATTCCAATTCCCCGAATGGTATGAGGATTTGAAGGAGTGGAATAGAGAAATGCATGTTAAATGCACTTATAATGGTGTTCAATTATCAGAAACAGAATTTCCCAAAGATTGGTTAACAGATGGTATTCAGATAAAGATTCTATTTCCTTTCTGTTTGAAACCTTGGCGAAGATCTAAAATACGATCTCATCCTAGGGATCAAATAAAAAAAAAAGGAAAAAAAGACAATTTTTGTTTTTTAACGGTTTGGGGAATGGAAGCGGAATTCCCTTTTGGGAATCCCCGAAAACGACCTTCCTTTTTTGAACCCATTTATAAAGAACTCCAAAAAAAAGTTAGAAAAATTAAAAAGGATTTATTTCTACTTCTAAAAGTTTCAAAAGAAAAAACAAGATGGATCATTAAAATACTTCTAGTTCTAAAACGAATAATGAAGGAAATTCTAAAAGTAAACCCAATATTCTTATTTGAATTGAGCAAGGTGAAAGTATATGAAACGGCTGAAAATGGAAAAGATTCCGAAATAAATAATAAGATTATTCACAAATCAACCATTCAAATCCAATCCATGAATTGGACAAATTATTCACTCATAGAAAAAAAGATGAAAGATCTTTCTGATAGAACAATCACAATCAGGAATCAAATAGAACGAATCACAAAAGACAAGAAAAAAATAATTCTAACTTGTGATGATAAAAGATCGAAATCACAGAAACATATTTGGCAGATATTCCAAAGAATAAATATACGATTAATACGTAAATCACACTATTTTATGAAATCTCTGATTGAAAATATATATATAGATATCTTGCTATGTATGATTACCATTCACAGGATCTATTTCCAACTTTTCTTTGAATCAACAAAAAAAATAATCAATAAATCCGTTTACAACGATCAAACAAATCAGGAAGGAATTGATGAAAGAGATCAAAATACAATGAACTTTTTTTCCACTATAAAAAAGTCCTTTTCGAATACTAATATTAGTAATAGTACAAAAATGTATTATGACTTATCCTCCTTGTCCCAAGCATATGTATTTTACAAATTATCACAAACCCAATTACTTAACAAGTATCAATTGAAATCTCTACTTCAATATCAGGGGACTTATCCTTTTATTAAGGATAAAATCAAGGATTATTGTATGACACGAGGAATATTTGATTACAATTCAAGACATAAGAAAATTCATAAGTCTGGAATGATTGAATGGAAAAACTGGTTAAAGGGGCATTATCAATACAATTTATCTCAAACCAAATGGTCGCGGTTAGTACCACAAAAATGGCGAAATAGAATCAATCAACGTTATAGGATTCAAAATAAGGACTCAATTAAAGCGGATTCATATAAAAAAGAAAAAGACCAATTAATTCATTACGTGAAACAAAATTACTATGCAGTGGATTCATTGACAAATCAAAAAGAAAAATGGAAAAAACAATACAGATATGATCTTTTATCACATAAATATATGAACTATGGGGATAAGGAGGATTTTTATATTTATGGGTCAAGATTACAAGTAAATGGGGTTCACAAAATTCCATATAATTTCAATAAACCAAAATCCGAATCATTTTATGTATTGGTAAGTACAGCTATTAGTGATTATCTAGAAGAAGGATATATTATTGATACGCATAAAAATCTAGATAGAAAATATTTTGATTGTCAAATTCTCCACTTTTGTCTTAGAAAAAATATAGATATTGAGACCTGGACCAATACACATATCGGTACCAAAATTGATAAAAATACTAAGACTGAAAAAAAAATCAACAACAAATTGAAAAAAAAAGATATTTTTTCTCTTACGATTCATCAAGAAATCAACCCATCCAATCAAAAAAGTATTTTTTTAAATTGGATGGGAATGAATCAAGAAAGAGTTTATCATACCATATCAAATCTAGAATCTTGGTTCTTCCCAGAATTTGTTTTACTTTTTGATGCATATAAGATTAAACCATGGATTATACCAATCAAATTACTTCTTTTTGACTTTTATTTTTATAAAAATAAAAACATCAATATAAATGGAAAAAATAATCTTCAGATGATATCTCATCAAAAAAAATATCTTAAATTAGAAAATTCCAACCAACAAAAAAATGAGCAACAGGACCAAGTAAATCTTGTATCAGATCTACGAAAAGAAAACAAAAAAAAAGATATTGAAGAGAATTATGCGAGATCAGACATTACCATTAAAAAAGGTAAGAAGAAAAAACAATCCAAGAAAAACAAGGAAGCAGAACTAGATTTCTTCCTGAAAAATTATTTCCTTTTTCAATTAAGATGGGATGACTCCTTGAACCAAAGAATGATCAATAATATCAAGGTATATTGTCTCTTACTTAGACTGATAAATCCAAAAGAAATTGCTATATCCTCGATTCAAAGAGAAGAGATGCATCTGGATGTAATGCTAATTCAGAAAGATCTAGCTCTTACAGAATTGATAAAAAAGGGAATATTAATTATCGAACCAATTCGTCTATCTATAAAAAGGGATGGAAAATTGATTATATATCAAACTATAAGTATTTCATTGGTCGAGAACAATAAACACCAAACTAATAGAAAATGCATAAAAAAAAGATATATTAATAAGAGGAATTTGGATAAACCCATTGTACGATATGGGAATATGCTTGTGAATGGGGACACAAATTATTATGATTTCCTTGTTCCCGAAAATATTCTATCTCCTAGACGTCGCAGAGAATTGAGAATGTTAATTTGTTTCAATTCCCATAATTGGAATGTTACGGATAGAAATAGAAATCCATTATTTTGCAATGAAAATAACATAAGAAACTCTGGAAAATTTTTGGATGAGGACAAGCATCTTAATACGGATACAAATAAATTCATTAAATGCAAATTTGTTCTTTGGCCCAATTACCGATTAGAAGATTTAGCTTGTATGAATCGCTATTGGTTTGATACCAATAATGGCAGTCGTTTCAGTATGTCAAGGATACATATGTATCCACGATTTAGAATTATTTAATTTAATAGTATATTTCCTATATCATATATATCTATATTCCGTGACATTTTCGGTATATGAAAGCCGAAAGATGTATGCATATGCTATGTTATATTTTGGTAAATGATACAGATTGAATGGTGTATCCATTCAATTGGATATAGGAATAAATAAATTAGGGGAATCCTTTTAGATAGAAATAAATTCTTTTCTTTCGTTAATGCGGAAACATATTATCCCTTTCTATCCAAATCAAATTGAAAATTTGATTTGGATAAAATAAAGAAGTAGTATATGAATAAATCCAAATTTTTGTGTGTACTAGATTAAAATAACCGGCATAATTCTTTTTTTTTTTTTTTTATTTTTCCTGATCGGAAAAATCCATGAAAAAGAAAGAAAAAGGATAGAAAAATTTTTTATGGTCAAAAATTCATTCATTTCCATTATTCCACAAGAAGAAAAAGAAGAAAACAAGGGTTCTGTTGAATTTCAAGTATTCAGTTTCACCAATAAGATACGGAGACTTACTTCACATTTGGAATTGCACAAAAAAGATTTTTTATCACAAAGAGGTCTACGAAAAATTCTAGGAAAACGTCAACGGTTGCTGGCTTATTTGTCAAAGAAAAATAGAGTACGTTATAAGAAATTAATTGGTCAGTTGGATATTCGAGAGCCAAAAACTCGTTAATTTAATCGTTTGAATTTTTTTTAGTAGTATTCAATTTTTCGTTTTGATGAGTCTCGTTTTGAGGAATTCATGGAATAATGAATTAAGGAAGAAAAGATATGACAGTACCGGTTACAAGAAAAGATCTCATGATAGTCAATATGGGGCCTCACCACCCATCAATGCATGGTGTTCTCCGACTAATCGTTACTCTCGATGGTGAAGATGTTATTGACTGTGAGCCCATATTGGGCTATTTACACAGAGGAATGGAAAAGATAGCGGAAAATCGAACAATTATACAATATCTACCTTATGTAACACGATGGGATTATTTAGCTACTATGTTCACAGAGGCAATAACCGTAAATGCGCCAGAACAATTGGAAAATGTTCAAGTACCTCAAAGAGCTAGCTATATCAGAGTAATTATGCTGGAATTGAGCCGTATAGCTTCTCATTTGTTATGGCTTGGACCTTTTATGGCGGATATCGGTGCACAGACTCCCTTTTTCTATATTTTCAGAGAAAGGGAATTGATATATGATCTATTCGAAGCCGCCACAGGTATGCGAATGATGCATAATTATTTCCGTATTGGAGGAGTAGCTGCTGATCTACCTTATGGATGGATAGATAAATGTTTGGATTTCTGCGATTATTCTTTAACAGGAGTTGTTGAATATCAAAAACTTATTACGTGGAATCCCATTTTTTTGGAACGAGTTGAAGGAGTGGGCATTATTGGTGGAGAAGAAGCTCTAAATTGGGGTTTATCAGGACCGATGTTACGAGCTTCTGGAATCCAATGGGATCTTCGTAAAGTTGATCATTATGAGTGTTACAATGAATTCGATTGGGAAGTCCAATGGCAAAAAGAAGGAGATTCATTAGCTCGTTATTTAGTACGAATCGGTGAAATGAAGGAATCCATAAAAATTATTCAACAGGCTCTAGAAGGAATTCCTGGAGGACCTTATGAAAATTTAGAAGTACGACGCTTTGATAGAGCAAAGAATTCCGAATGGAATGATTTTGAATATAGATTTATTAGTAAAAAACCTTCACCCAATTTAGAATTGTCGAAACAAGAACTTTATGTGAGAGTGGAAGCCCCAAAAGGAGAATTGGGAATTTATTTGATAGGAGATAATAGTGTTTTCCCCTGGAGATGGAAAATTCGTCCACCCGGTTTTATCAATTTGCAAATTCTTCCTCAGCTAGTTAAAAGAATGAAATTGGCTGATATCATGACGATATTGGGTAGTATAGATATCATTATGGGAGAAGTTGATCGTTGAAATGATAATTGATACGACAGAAGTACAAACTATCAATTCTTTTTCTACATCGGAATTTTTAAAAGAAGTGTATGGACTAATATGGATTGTACCCATTTTGACCCTTATATTGGGAATAACAATGGGGGTACTAGTAATTGTGTGGTTAGAAAGAGAAATATCTGCAGCGATACAACAACGTATTGGGCCTGAATATGCTGGCCCGTTGGGAATTCTTCAAGCTATAGCGGATGGGACTAAACTACTTTTTAAAGAGGACCTCCTCCCATCTCGAGGAGATATTCATTTGTTTAGTGTGGGACCGTCTATAGCGGTTATATCAATTCTACTAAGTTATTTAGTAATTCCTTTTGGGTATCGTCTTGTTTTAGCCGATCTCAGTATAGGTGTTTTTTTATGGATCGCCATTTCTAGTATTGCTCCTATTGGGCTTCTTATGTCAGGATATGGATCGAATAATAAATATTCCTTTTTAGGTGGTCTACGAGCTGCTGCTCAATCTATTAGTTATGAAATACCATTAACTCTATGTGTGTTATCAATATCTCTACGTGTGATTCGTTGAAATATGAACTTTGAACCTCTCTTCTAGAAATAAAAGAAAAAAGAAAGAGGTTCAATGTATTGAATAGATGTTTTCTTTTTTTTTTTATTCAGCATTCGGGTTGATGAGTTAAACCAGATAGTTATATGAGTGAAACTAAACAGCTTCCAAATTTGTAGTAAGAAGAAACAATCTCATTCCCTATGTACAAGAATAAAGTTGAAGTAAAAATAAGCAGTGTAAACTGCTTACCCCAAGATTAAGATTTTTTGATTAGTCATCATATCTTGAAGCGGGCGCAAACAAAAGATCAACTGTATGGAGTTTCTACTACTGTCTCATATGTATTACTATACCGGGGATCAATCAAAAGTCAGTGGACGGTTAGGAACACCAAGGTACACAAAGGATTAGTAATGGAGATAATGTAAGGTATCAAAAAAGAGGTATTTCTTCATAAAACGAATCATAATAAGGACTTGAAATTGGTAGAAATGATCAAGTAGTACTTCCCTACGATTCCGATCTAGAGTATGCTCCTATTCACTGGTTAAAGAAATGACTATCAAGAACGAATTAATTCTTTATTTTATTTTTGAGTATCCTCCTCTGAGACAGAAGAACAGGAAAAAAGAAATGGAATGCAGTAATTGAATGAATAATAAAAAAAGGGGATCCTTATTTATTCTTTTCTCTATCCATATTCATACATATCGAATTCTTATCACGATTCATGAACTAATGACTAATTCTTTTTATTTTGTATTGATTGATATAAGGAGTATTTTATTGAAATATTAAGTTATTACCGAACAAAGAGAAATTTTTATTGTAAAGGATGAGATCAATTCAGAAGCACTTTTTTTCTTATTCTAGCAGACAGAATTCCATTGGTCTAATTTGGGACTTTCCGATGTATCTTTATTCTATCCATCCAAAGATGGTGATAATACCGAACCCATCCTTACATTTTTTTTGTGGCCATCGAGGAGCCGTATGAAGCTGAGGTCTCACGTACGGTTTTGAAATAGCGATGGGAACAGTGATGTTATTATCGACTATGATTATCTAACAGTTCAAGTACAGTTGATATAGTTGAAGCACAGTCAAAATATGGTTTTTGGGGGTGGAATCTGTGGCGTCAGCCTATAGGATTTATTGTTTTTCTAATTTCTTCTCTAGCCGAATGTGAGAGATTGCCCTTTGATTTACCAGAAGCGGAGGAGGAATTAGTAGCAGGTTATCAAACCGAGTATTCGGGTATCAAATACGGTTTATTTTATCTTGCTTCTTACCTAAATTTATTAGTTTCTTCATTATTTGTAACAGTTCTTTACTTAGGTGGGTGGAATTTACCTATTCCTTATATATCCATTTCTGAGCTTTTCGGAATAAAAAAAATCGCCGGCATTTTTGGAATGACAATGGGTATCCTTATTACATTAACTAAAGCTTATTTGTTTCTCTTCATTTCTATCACAACAAGATGGACTTTACCTAGAATGAGAATGGACCAGTTATTAAATCTTGGATGGAAATTTCTTTTACCTATTTCTCTAGGTAATCTGTTATTAACAACTTCTTCCCAACTTGTTTCATTATAAATAAGAGAATACAATAACACTATTTTAGATTCATAATCTCTATCAAACAAGAGAAAGAAACGTCAAATTTTTCATGTATATCTACAATATGTTCCCTATGGTAATTGGGTCCATGAATTATGGTCAACAAACAATACGAGCTGCAAGGTACATTGGTCAAAGTTTCATAATTACCTTATCCCACACAAATCGTTTACCTGTAACTATTCAATATCCTTATGAAAAATCGATCACATCAGAGCGTTTCCGGGGTAGAATCCACTTTGAATTTGATAAATGTATTGCTTGTGAAGTATGTGTTCGTGTATGCCCGATAGATCTACCCGTTGTTGATTGGAGATTTGAAAGAGATATTAAAAAGAAACAATTACTTAATTATAGTATAGATTTCGGGGTTTGTATATTTTGTGGTAACTGTGTCGAGTATTGTCCAACAAATTGTTTATCAATGACTGAAGAATATGAACTTTCTACTTATGATCGTCACGAATTGAATTATAATCAAATTGCTTTGGGTCGATTACCAATCTCAATAATTGGAGATTATACAATTCAAACAGTTATGAATTCGACTCAAATAAAAATAGACAAAGATAAACCCTTTGATTCAAGAACAATTACCGATTACTAAGATTTTGTTTTGATATAAAGGATCCAAGCTTTTTATTTTGGGTAGTCAGTAACTACAAATAAAAACTAATGATTGTTGAGAATCACTCTTTGATTTAAACTAAAAATATATTTTTAGTGATGATTTCTAAATAGCAAATTTCAACTACTTTTTTCTTTTTTTTTTTCTTTCGGATAAATATAAATAAAGTAAGGTTGGCCCGATAATTTTATCTATATCTACATTAATCCATATTCAAATTCAATTCAATTATAAATGTATCATATACAATATTATATACAAGAAAACAAAAATAGGGTAACCCCTTTTCCTTTCCTGGACCATTTATTTAGTAAAGTTAAAGTAAGGTCATGAAATAGTTAAAGTTATTTATTTTTTATTTTATACATAATGGATTTACCTGGACCAATACATGATATTCTTGTTGTATTTCTGGGGTCAATTCTTGTATTAGGGGGTCTGGGGGTAGTATTATTTACCAATCCAATTTATTCTGCCTTTTCATTGGGATTGGTTCTTGTTTGTATATCCTTATTCTATATTTCATCGAACTCCTATTTTGTAGCTGCCGCACAGCTCCTTATTTATGTGGGAGCCATAAATATCTTGATCATATTTGCTGTAATGTTCATGAATGGTTCAGAATATTCCAATAATTCCTATTTTTGGACCATTGGAGATGGGGTCACTTTGATGGTTTGTACAACTATTCTTTTTTCACTAATTACTACTATCCCAGATACATCATGGTACGGAATTATTTGGACTGCAAGGTCAAACCAGATTATGGAGCAGGACCTAATAAATAACGTTCAACAAATTGGGATTCATTTATCAACAGATTTTTATCTTCCATTTGAACTCATTTCAATAATTCTTTTAGTTTCCTTGATAGGTGCAATTACTATGGCTCGACAATAAGCAATAAAAATACTTAACTTATAATGATTCCCAATTCTTAGAATTCTAACTAAATTCTAAATAAATAAATAGAAATTTTGAGTTAAATCTATCTACCGTCAATATCTTCTTTTGTTGTGTAATTGTTCTATTCTAATCAATTGAATCGGTTGAATTGTTGTTCATATTGAAATGAATCGAGATTGATAAGGAGTTAGTCAATGATGTTTGAGCATGTCCTTTTTTTGAGTGTTTATTTATTTTCTATCGGTATCTATGGATTGATCACAAGTCGAAACATGGTTAGAGCGCTTATGTGTCTTGAGCTTATACTAAATTCGGTTAATATCAATCTTGTAACATTTTCTGATATATTTGATAGTCGCCAATTAAAAGGAGACATTTTCTCAATCTTTGTTATAGCCATTGCAGCTGCTGAAGCAGCTATTGGACTTGCTATTGTTTCGTCGATCCATCGTAACAGAAAATCAACTCGTATTAATCAATCGAATTTGTTGAATAATTAGTGATAATCATCATAGATAATTTAAATAAAGACACATAAAAATATTTAATAGAATTGAAATACTATTTTTTATTGAATTTGAATGCAATTCCATTTTATTGAATTGCATTTTTATATTTATATTGAAATAATGATGACCGATTTGTTGGCCAATTAATTTTAATTCGCATGTGCAACTCGTATCATCATAGTTGTTGAAACGAAAATCAAAGTGTCTTGACCTTTTCTCATAAACAGATTTATTTAAGAAATATATTGATTGTTTTTAATAAACCACTGTTTCGTCTGGTGTCTACAATATTACAATATATAATATATGATTCATTTACTACTAATTTGATTTGACCAGATCGAAAATTCAAAACTGTACTTTATAGATCCAATGTCACATTCAGTAAAAATTTATGATACATGTATAGGGTGTACTCAATGTGTACGAGCTTGCCCCACAGATGTATTGGAAATGATACCTTGGGACGGATGTAAAGCCAAGCAAATAGCTTCCGCGCCAAGAACCGAGGACTGTGTAGGTTGTAAGAGATGTGAATCTGCCTGCCCAACAGATTTTTTGAGTGTCCGTGTTTATTTAGGGCCTGAAACAACTCGCAGCATGGCTCTATCTTATTGATACGTTACAAAAAACTCCACTTGAATCATTTGTGATTCCTCTTTACCGACAAAAGCCCGTGCTCGACAAAATATATTATTTTGAGGACGGGCTTTTCTGGTCAAAATGTATCTTGTCTTTATCACGAGTTATTTTCCTTGGTTAACAATACTTGTTGTTTTACCGATATTCGCGGGTTCCTCAATTTTCTTTTTCCCTCATAGAGGGAATAAGATGTTTAGGTGGTATACTATATGTATATGCTTATTAGAACTCCTTCTAACGACTTATGCATTCTGTTATCATTTCCAATTGGATGATCCATTAATTCAATTGAAGGAAGATTCTAAATGGATAGATGTTTTTGATTTCCACTGGAGACTAGGAATCGATGGACTTTCCATAGGACCCATTTTACTGACAGGATTTATCACTACTTTAGCAACTTTAGCAGCTTGGCCAATTACTCGAAATTCGCGGTTGTTCCATTTCCTGATGCTAGCAATGTACAGCGGTCAAATAGGATTATTTTCCTCTCGAGACTTTTTACTTTTTTTCATCATGTGGGAGTTAGAATTAATTCCTGTTTACTTACTTTTATCCATGTGGGGGGGAAAGAAACGTCTCTACTCGGCTACAAAGTTTATTTTGTACACTGCAGGGGGTTCCATTTTTTTCTTAATAGGAGTTCTAGGTATGGGTTTATATGGTTCCAATGAACCAACATTAGATTTTGAAAGATTAATTAATCAATCATATCCTGTGGCATTGGAAATAATATTCTATTTTGGCTTCCTTATTGCTTATGCTGTCAAATTGCCGATTATACCCCTACATACATGGTTACCTGATACCCATGGAGAAGCACATTACAGTACATGTATGCTTTTAGCTGGAATCCTATTAAAAATGGGCGCATATGGATTGATTCGGATCAATATGGAATTACTACCCCACGCTCATTCTATATTTTCTCCTTGGTTGGTGATAATAGGAACAATGCAAATAATCTATGCAGCTTCAACTTCTCTTGGTCAACGTAATTTAAAAAAGAGAATAGCCTATTCCTCTGTATCTCACATGGGTTTCACAATTATAGGAATTGGTTCTATAACCGACATGGGACTCAATGGAGCTATTTTACAAATGCTCTCTCATGGATTTATTGGTGCTGCACTTTTTTTCTTGGCGGGAACGAGTTGTGATAGAACACGTCTTGTTTATCTCGAAGAAATGGGAGGGATATCTATCCCAATGCCAAAAACATTTACCATGTTCAGTAGCTTCTCGATGGCTTCTCTTGCATTGCCAGGAATGAGTGGTTTTGTTGCGGAATTTGTAGTATTTTTTGGACTAATTACTAGTACAAAATATCTTTTAATGTCAAAAATGCTAATTACTTTTGTAATGGCAATTGGAATGATATTAACTCCTATTTATTTATTATCTATGTTACGTCAGATGTTTTATGGATACAAGTTATTTAATATTCCAAACTCTAATTTTTGGGATTCTGGACTACGAGAACTATTTCTTTCAATCTGTATCTTTCTACCCGTAATAAGTATTGGTATTTATCCCGATTTTGTTCTCTCGTTATCAGTTGACAAGGTACACGCTATCTTATCCAATTATTATCATAGATAGTGTTTCATTAATGAAACGGAAGGAAAGTCTTATAATTCTTTGAATTTAATATTTTGAAAATCGTTTGCTGTACTGTATAATGAAAAAAGAAATAAAATGAATAAGAATTGTAATTAGATACATCTCGAGTTTTTGAGAACCATTTGAATCAAGGAATCATTCAAATTTAAATGGTTCTCAAAAACTCATAAAAACAAACTCTCGTTATATATGGGATGATGTTTTTATCTTATGTATTCTTCATGTAGTTTATTCAATTAGATGTTTATGTGAATGAACCATAACTATGTAGACCTATTCCTAATAGATTGATCCCAAAATAGCATATCCAAATTATAATAAATCCTATAGAAGCTACAAGTGCCGAATTCGTACCTTTCCAATTTATATTTGTTCTAGTATGTAAATAAATCGCGAATATGGTCCAAGTAATAAATGCCCAAGTTTCCTTGGGGTCCCAATTCCAATAGGATCCCCATGCCTCATTAGCCCATACTGCTCCACAAAGAATACCTATGGTTAAAAAGGTAAACCCTAGACTAATGACACGATAACTCCAATAATCCAAACGCTCAGTTAATTGATATTTGTAATAATTTCGAAATGAAGGAAAAGAAGTGTTTTTAAAAACACTTCTTTTTTCATTCAAATATTCAATCTCACCAAAGAAAAATGACTTAATTAATAAATTATTGCTTTTACAAAAAATTTTGATGTTTTTTCGAAATGTAATGACTAGAAGAGCGACTGATAATAATGATCCGCATAAAAGAGCTGCATAGCTCAATAACATCATACTTACGTGCATCATTAACCACTGAGATTGTAGAGCAGGTACTAATATTGCGGATTGATGCATTTCAGTTGAAAGACCCGACATGGCAAAGCCTTGAGTAAAAATGGTACTTGGTGCAATTATTGTGCTTAAATCGTTTTTAAGGTTACGTATCTTGGGAATCATATGAATAATGAAGAAACTACACGAAAGGAAGATTAATGACTCATATAAATTACTTAATGGAAAATGTCCCGAAGAAATCCAACGAGAAACTAATAATCCTGTTATAGAGAAAAAGGTAGCTATCATCCCTTTTTCTGATGAATCACGTAATCCTACAATTTTGTGGACTAATAAGGTCATCAAATGAATCATAATCACAATTGAAATGATCGAAAAAGAGATATGAGTTAATATATGTTCTAAAGTCGCAAATATCATAAAAGGGGTCCCATTACAGAATTGGAAATCGCGAATTGAATACATTTTAGGATCTATTGTATCTCTTTTAGAAGATGCCGCCACTCGGACTCGAACCGAGATGCTTTAGCACTGCTTCCTAAGAGCAGCGTGTCTACCGATTTCACCACGGCGGCTTACTTGAAATAATAATAGTCAATTCATGTTGAATCGTCGAGATTCAAGGATTCAATATAGTTTAGGAAACATTAATTAGAATCAATGAATAAAGACTGGTTTGTGGTTTAAATATTTGAATCTTCAATAAAATACCTACCTAGGTAGTATCGTCGTGGGTTTTTTAACAATCAACTTTCATGTACTAGAAACTAAGTTTTCTCCAAACAGTTGGAACTCCATAGTTTTTTCTCGGTTGAGGTATAAAACTAAGAATTGTCTTTTTTTCTCTATTTTTTTATGATTTGTTTTTCATTTATCCGATTTCATGGATTCAAATGAAAAAGATTTTTTTTTTCAATGAACAAAATAAAATAACTAGGATTTCATATCTATCACAATTTCATCATTAAATACAAATAATTTGTTATTTTTCTAATGATTTCGATACCTTAGTATATTAAAATTAAAGTATTAATATTCTTTATTGCGCATATAATTTCTAATTTAGAATACCATTTACAAAACCAATTAAGTTTTGGGATAGGCATATAACAAAAGAGTTTCAATCTCTATCACAATTGTACTTTTCACAATAGAAAAGTACAATTGCGATAGGGAAAAAAATAATACTTAGAACCCAATATACAAAAAACTCTTATTCTATATATCACAGCAGTGAGTTCTAAGTAATATTGAGAAATTCAATACAGAAAAATACATTAGTTAACATTCATCTTACAAAATTTGAGGTTCTTTAGGCTATATCAATTGAGATTATTCTAAGACTTTATTATTTGTTTGTCGCACAAAAAAACTTTTTGAATGCCCGGTGGAAACCGATTTCGCTAAAGAAAAAGTTTTTACTGCAACTAAATATCCTTTTTTCTTCCAAATATTTCTACGAATACGTTTTTTTGACATAGAAGTACGTTTTTTTGGAACTGCCAT